ATAGTTTGAGCTATGCAACGAAGTGATCCTAATATAGAATAATTAGAATTTGAAGACCAACCACATATTAAAACACCATAGACACCTAAACTTGTACAACATAAAAAATATAAAAACCCTAAATTAAAATTATAAACATTAACTATAAAAGGAAATAATAATCATAATCTAAAAGATAATATTAATATAAAAACAGGAGAAAAATAATAAATTATGAAATTTGATATATACAAATAAGTCTGTTCCTTAAAAAATAATTTTAAACCATCACTAAATGGTTGTAATAAACCTATAAGCCCAACTTTATTAGGACCTTTACGTAACTGAATATAGCCTAAAACTTTACGTTCCAATAAAGTTACAAAAGCTACAGATAATAAAATTATAATAAGTAAAAAGATAAAAATAATCAAATATATTACTATTTGTGTAATAAACACATATATAAATTCTAAATTTATAGCACTAATCTGCCAAAATAGTTAAAATTAATCAAAAATAAATAATATAATTAAAGTAATTGGTCCTTTCGTACTAAATCACTAAAAATAAGGATAGAAACCGACCTGGCTCACGCCGGTCTGAACTCAAATCATGTAAGAATATAATGGTCGAACAGACCAAAAAGACGAAAATCTACCCCCGCCCCTTATCTTAATTCAACATCGAGGTCGCAAACCTTTTCATCGATATGAACTCTCCGAAAAGATTACGCTGTTATCCCTAAGGTAGGTTAATCTTATAATCGAAAATTTCGGATCAAAAAAATATAAATTAATAAAAAAAATAATGAAAGTTAATAAAATTTCACTGTCACCCCAACAAAACTAATTATTCTAAAAAATAAATTAATAAACAAAAAAATATAATTTATAAAATTAGTAAACCTCTATAGGGTCTTCTCGTCCTATAAAAAAATCTCAGCTTTTTAACTAAAAAATTAAATTCAAGTTAATTATCTAAAGAAAGATTATTTCTCATCAAACCATTCATTCTAGCCTCCAATTAAAAGACAAGTGATTATGCTACCTTCGTACAGTTAAAATACCGCAGCCTTTTAATATTTATAATCAATGGGCAGGCCCGATCTTATATTAAAAACAAAAGAACATGTTTTTGTTAAACAGGTGAAAATAAAAATTGCCGAGTTCCTATATATAAATTAACTAAATTACTAATTTTAACATTATTAAATCTTTAAAAAATTAAAAGAAAAATTCTAATATATAATTAAAAATAAATAAATACTTATAAAAAATATATAATTATAACAAAATAATTAATGGAAATTTTTAATCCTAAATAATATTTTATAAATCATCATTTTTAAAAAAAAAGAGAGCTTATCCCCTCTTATTTTTAATTAATAAACTTTTAATAATTAAATTAATTGAAGCATTATTAAAAATGAATTATATTCAATTATTAGAAAACTAGATATCACCTTAAATGAAAAGCATATAACCTCTAAAATATAATTATAAATTTTTTTGAAACAAAAATAAACATTAAATCTTAAATCTTAAAGTTTCGAGAAAAAAAAATAATTTATTAATTTTATTAAACCCTGATGCAAAAGGTACTCCAAATTATAAATACTTAATTTATAAAAAATTTTAACCTTCACAGTTATTAAAATAAAAAATATTAATTCTTAAAAATACTAAAAAACAAAATATTTTTATTAAAAAAAATAAATATAATTAAAAAATTATAAAAATATTAATCAAGACGAGTTGAATTGCACAACATAAATTATTAATGTAAATAATAAGTTCCCTAAAGGAAACATCTTGAACTTACCAGGCCCACCTTCCGGTAGGCCTACTTTGTTACGACTTATCCCAACTATTTTATAATGAGAGTGACGGGCGATGTGTACATTATTTAGAACTCAAATCAAAATTAAAAGTTTTATAAAAATTACAACCAAATCCAATTTTAAGATAGAATTTAATCTAACCATCCAAAAATAAAATTAATGTAACCCACCTCCACTTAAATATAGCTACATCTTGACCTAACATTAAATTCATAAAATTTAAAGAAAATATTCTCATAAAACATTCAATGACAGCGATATATAAGCAAAATTTAAGTCGAATCAATCGTGGATTATCAATTACGGGGCAGGTTCCTCTGGAGAGAATAAATAACCGCCAAATTCTTTTAATTTTAAGAAAATAACTATTAATATTAAAGCAAATTTACAATCACAATAATAGGGTATCTAATCCTAGTCTATTAGTGAATTTCATATATCTATATCAACTAATAAAAAATTATTAAATTTGAATTTCACCTCAAAACAAAAATTTTAATTATAAAAATAATATAATATTTAGCCAAAAAAATTTAATTTAACTAATTGTATAACCGCGACGGCTGGCACAATTTTTGTCAGTTATAATTAAAACCCTGGTTTTATCTTAAAATAAAAACCAAAAATAAACACTGAAAAATTAAAACTCATTTAGAAATTTAAGAAAACCTTACATATAATAAAGTTTAAATTCCAAATTAAAAAGAAAGAATCAAACTTATAATTATTATGATTAGAATATCAAAAGGAACGAGTTTATAGACCCCCCCCTCCCTGGATCCTCCGTCTCTACTCGTATTCATCGCCATATTATTCACCCGCCTATAAATATTTATATCATTATAATATCCTATCTATATACTAGTATTACCACTCTCTAATATCATGTACTGTTACCCATATCTAAATACTTACATACCTTGATTCTTTATATTAACTATCATCTGTTCTATACTCTATAACTCTATATACTCCTTGTATCTACTGTACCATTACCTTAACCTAAATCCTCCTATGTCTATATTCCTTATAGTCTGATCCTTCTAACCCTATATCTCGGTCTCTTATATCCCCATATTTCTTATTAGTAAACATCTCTCTTTATCTCACTTCTTCTTTTCCAACCATTCCATATTGATCATGCGTCACATTGTTATCTATCATGTATCTGTTACCTACTCAATCCACTCCTATCTCTACTTGGGATGTTGGCTTACACCGTCTAAATATTCTTATCCGTTATATATTAGTATTCTTTCCCTTTTCCTAAATAGTCTTATATATATATATATATTATCCCCCCCTTTTCTTTTATACTTTTTTTAAAACATTTAATTAACATTAACAGTAATTATATAATAATATATAATTATTAAAATTAAATAAACCAAATTTTCTAATTTAATATAAAAATTTATTTGAAAGGACCAAATATGACCCTTCCACAGAATTTTAAAATTAATTTCAAATCATGTTCCTAAGAAAACTGTTAAATAAATAATAAGATGCCTGAATAAAGGGCTATTTTGATAGAATAGATAATGTAATTATATTACTCTTATTATATTATTTAGAATTAAACTAATCCTTTGAAATCAAAATTCAATGTGCATCATTACACCTAAATATAGAAAGATAAGCTAAAATTAAGCTTTTAGGTTCATACCCTGAAAATAGAAAATAATTCTTCTTTCTAATAATAAAAATTTCAACTAAATTAATAATATTATCAACAACTGTTATATCAACATTAATAGTATTAAGATCAGAAAATTGATTTAGTATATGGATAGGATTAGAAATTAATATATTATCATTTATTCCATTAATAGAAGATAGAAAAAACTTAATATCATCAGAATCAAAAATAATTTATTTTATTATTCAAAGTATAGCTTCAATAATATTTCTATTTACAATTATCATAAATCCTTTAATTATAATTAATGAAAATATAACTAACCAGTTATCAATATCAATAATCACTTTAAGAATATGCATAAAAATTGGCATAGCACCTATACATTTATGATTTATTAATATTATAAAAAAGTTAAAATGGAACAATTGTATAATATTAATAACATGACAGAGGATCGCACCCTTATATGTGATAAGTAATACAAATAATAATATTTTTATAATTAACATTCTTGCCATTATAAGAGCATTAATTGGAGCAGTTGGGGGTATTAATCAAACATCAATAAAAAAAATTATAGCATATTCATCGATTAATCACCTAGGATGAATAACAACATGTATTATTTATGATAACGAAACATGAATGAAATATTTAATTATTTATTCATTAATAATTTTAATTTTAACTAAAAGATTTAAAAAAAAATCAATTAATTTCATTAATCAAATAAGAATAAATATAAAAACAAAAACTGAAAAAATAAGATTTATTATAATAATATTAAGACTAGGGGGGCTACCACCATTTTTAGGATTCTTACCAAAATGATTAGTAATTCAATCATTAATAAATAATGAATGTAAAATAACAATTTTTATTCTTATAATAACATCAATAATTACATTATTTTATTATATACGGATAATTACACCAATTATTATAATAAATAATTATATTAATAAATGAAATATAAAAAGAAAAAATATAAAAACTACATATATATTAAATTTAATAATTAATATAATATTACCAATTACTATAATTATCAGAATAACATAAATCCTTAAGTTAAATAAACTATTAACCTTCAAAGTTAAAAATATAAATATAATTTTATAGGCTTTAGTAAAATACTACTTTAGAATTGCAGTCTAATATCATTAAATTGACTATAAAGCCTGATAAAGGAATTAAAAATTCATATATAAATTTACAATTTACAACCTATAATCAGACACTTTATCTAAATAAATTAATTTATTTAGAGAACATAAAATTGAATAAATGAATATTCTCAACAAATCATAAAGACATTGGAACACTATATTTTATATTAGGAATATGATCAGGAATAATTGGAATATCAATAAGATGAATTATTCGTATTGAATTAGGACAACCCGGATCATTTATTGGAAATGATCAAATTTATAATGTTATTGTAACAGCACATGCCTTCATCATAATTTTTTTTATAGTTATACCAATCATAATTGGAGGTTTTGGTAACTGGTTAGTACCATTAATAATTGGAGCACCTGATATAGCATTCCCACGAATAAATAATATAAGATTCTGATTACTACCACCATCTTTAACCCTTTTATTAGTTGGTAGAATAGTTGATGCTGGTGCAGGAACAGGTTGAACAGTATATCCTCCTTTATCTGCAAACTTGGCACATAATGGAGCATCGGTTGACTTAACTATTTTTTCACTTCACCTTGCAGGAGTATCATCAATTTTAGGAGCTGTAAATTTTATTTCAACTATTATTAATATACGAACAACAGGAATAACCAGAGAAAAAATTCCACTATTTGTATGATCAGTAGGAATTACTGCTCTTTTATTATTATTATCATTACCTGTTCTAGCAGGAGCAATTACAATACTATTAACTGATCGTAATTTAAATACTTCATTCTTTGACCCAGCGGGAGGGGGAGATCCGGTTCTTTATCAACATCTATTCTGATTTTTTGGACATCCAGAAGTATATATTTTGATTTTACCTGGATTTGGAATTATTTCACATATTATTAGACAAGAAAGTGGCAAAAGTAATGCATTTGGTTCAACAGGTATAATTTATGCTATATTAGCCATTGGTTTATTAGGATTTATTGTATGAGCTCATCACATATTTACAGTTGGTATAGATGTAGATACACGAGCATACTTCACCTCAGCCACTATAATTATTGCTATCCCAACTGGGATTAAAATTTTTAGTTGACTAGCAACTATTCATGGATCTATAATTAATTATTCACCTTCAATAATATGAACATTAGGATTTGTATTTCTATTTACAATTGGAGGTTTAACCGGAATTGTGTTAGCTAACTCATCAATTGATATTGTGTTACATGACACATATTATGTGGTAGCCCACTTTCATTATGTTCTTTCAATAGGAGCAGTATTCGCTATTATAGCAGGATTTATTCAATGATATCCATTATTCACAGGCATAACAATAAATCCAAAATGATTAAAAACACAATTCTTCACTATATTTATTGGAGTAAATTTAACCTTCTTCCCACAACACTTTTTAGGTTTAAGAGGAATGCCCCGACGATATTCAGATTATCCAGATATATATATATCATGAAATGTGATCTCATCAATTGGATCTACCATTTCAATCTTAGGAACTATAATATTTATTATAATTATATGAGAAAGAATAGTATCTAAACGAAAAATTATATTTGCTATAAACATAAATTCTAGAATTGAATGACTACAAAATTATCCACCTGCTGAACATTCATATAATGAAATACCCATTGCATTTAACTTCTAATATGGCAGAAATATATGCAATGAATTTAAGATTCATCTATAAAGAATTATCTTTTTTTAGAAATAAGAAAATGATCACAGATTAATTTTCAAGATCCTAATTCACCTTTAATAGAACAATTAATATTTTTTCATGACAATACAATAATTATTTTAATTATAATTACAACTTTAATCGCTTGAATTATATTTAAAATACTTTTTAATAAAATAATTAATCGATTCATAATAGAAAATCAAATAATTGAAATTATTTGAACAATTATCCCAGCAATAATTTTAATTCTCATTGCTTTACCTTCACTACGAATTTTATATATAATAGATGAAACTAAAAACCCCTCACTAACTATTAAAGCAATTGGGCATCAATGATATTGAAGATATGAATATTCAGATTTTAAAAACATCGAATTTGAATCATATATAAAACCAACTAGAGAAATTGAAATAAATGAATTTCGTTTACTAGAAACTGATAACCGAATTACATTACCTATAAATAATCAAATTCGTATTATTGTAACTGCAACAGATGTATTACATTCATGAACTATTCCAAGTCTTGGAATTAAAATTGATGCTATTCCAGGACGTCTTAATCAAGGATCAATATTTATTAACCGTCCTGGAATTATATATGGTCAATGTTCAGAAATTTGTGGAGCAAATCACAGATTTATACCAATTACAATTGAAAGTGTAAACACAAAACAATTTATTAGATGATTAAAAAATAAATCATTAAGTGGCTGAAAGTAAAGCAATGGTCTCTTAAACCAAAATATAGTAATTAACACATACTCTTAATGGAAAAATTAGTTTATAAAAAACATCAGATTGTCAGACTGAAAAAATTAAATATAATATTTTTCTATACCACAAATAGCACCATTATCGTGATTATCATTAATAATTATATTTATTATAATAATTATTGTCGTTAATAGAATAACCTATTTTAACAAAAATTATAAAATTGAAAGAAAAAAGAAAAATATAAAAATAAATATACTTAATTGAAAATGATAACAAATTTATTTTCAACTTTTGACCCATCTACATCAATGTATTATTCAATAAATTGAATAAGAACTATAATCATTTTAATAATTATACCTTACCCATATTGAATTATTAAATCACGACAAAAAATATTAATTAATTTAATCTATAAAACATTACATCAAGAATTTAAAACACTTTTATCTAAAAGTGAGGGATTAACATTAATAATAACATCATTATTTATATTTATTTTAATCAATAATATAATAGGATTATTACCTTATATTTTTACTAGTTCTAGACACTTAATTTTTTCATTAGCATTATCATTACCTTTATGATTATCAATTATATTATTTGGATGAATTAATAAAACACAACATATATTTAGTCATTTAATTCCAGCAGGTACGCCAGGAATATTAATACCTTTTATAGTATGCATTGAAACAATTAGTAATATTATTCGACCTGGATCATTGGCCGTGCGATTAACAGCTAATATAATTGCTGGACATTTACTTATAAGATTATTAGGTAATAATACAACAAGAGCATCTACAATGATAATTATAATATTAATAACAATTCAAATTGGATTAATATTATTCGAAACAGCAGTAGCAATAATTCAGGCTTACGTATTTTCAGTATTAACAACACTATATTCAAGTGAAGTAAATTATGAAAAAAAGCAATCACCCATTCCATCTAGTAGATCCTAGTCCATGACCTTTAACAGGATCAATTGGAGCTATAACAATAACATCAGGTATAGTTATATGATTTCATATAAAAAACCCAACACTTATAATTCTAGGTATTGTAATTTTATTACTAACAATAATACAATGATGACGAGATATCGTTCGTGAAGGAACTTACCAAGGCAAACACACTATTATAGTAACCAATGGATTAAAGTGAGGTATAATTTTATTTATTATTTCAGAAGTATTTTTTTTCATTTCATTCTTCTGAGCCTTCTTTCATAGTAGACTTGCACCAACCATTGAAATCGGTATAACCTGGCCTCCGAAAGGTATTAAAACTTTTAACCCTATAGATATTCCTCTTTTAAATACAACAATTTTACTATCTTCAGGTATTACTATTACATGAGCACACCACAGTATTATAAATAAAAATCATAACCAAACAATTAAAGGATTATTTATAACAGTTACGTTGGGGATTTATTTCACTATTCTACAAGCATATGAATACTTAGAGTCCCCATTTACAATCAGTGACTCCGTCTATGGATCTTGTTTCTTTATAGCAACTGGATTCCACGGAATCCACGTAATTATTGGAACTACATTTTTATTGGTTTGCCTAATCCGAACTATTAAATTTCATTTTTCAAGTAAACATCATTTTGGATTTGAAGCAGCCGCCTGGTACTGACATTTTGTAGACGTAGTATGATTATTTTTATACATTTCAATTTATTGATGAGGTAGTTATTTTTTTAGTATATAAAGTATAATTAACTTCCAATTAAAAGGTCTCATAAGAGAAAAAATAATTTTATTAACCAGTTCATCAATTATAATTAGACTTTTTATTAGTTTAGTTCTTATTATACTATGCTCGGTTATTTCGAAGAGGGCAAAAAACAACCGAGAAAAAATAACACCATTTGAATGTGGATTTGACCCTAAAAGATCATCACGAATACCATTCTCTATTCAATTTTTTATAATTGCAATTATCTTTTTAATTTTTGATGTAGAAATTGTAATTTTAATACCAACAATCAAGATTATACAAATAACTAAAATTAAATCATGATTTATTGTAACATCAACTTTTTTAATTATTCTAATTATTGGACTATATCATGAATGAAAAAACGGAATTCTAGAATGAAGAAATTGGGGTTATAGTTAATAATAACATTTAATTTGCAATTAAAAATTATTCTAATAAGAATTATCCTCAAGTAATGAAGTAAATTTTACATTTAGTTTCGACCTAAAGATAGGGCTAAAGCCCCTTACTTTTAACTAAAACCAAAATAGAGGTATTTCACTGTTAATGAAATTATTGATTAAAAATCTAGTTAAAAGAGAATGTTGTAACTAAAAGAAGCCGCTAACTATCTTTTAAAGCGGTTAAAATCCGTTTTTCTCTTAAATTTATATAGTTTAAAATAAAACATTTCATTTTCAATGAAAAGAAAAAAATCATCATTTTTATAAATACCTGAAGAGATAAATCCCATAATAATATCTTCAATATTAAGCTTTATAATTAAGCTATCCAAGTATTAATAGACAAAAAATATTAAAGAAAACAAAAAAAAAGAAATTATATAAATTTTTAAATTATTATAATAAAAAAAATGAACAAATTTTCTCAAAACTACTACGTAAAAAAAAGATAGTTTTGAGAAAATTAATTCCCCCCAACCAACCTCTAAATTTTGATTTAAATTAAATGAAATTTTAAAAAAATTATTATTTAAAATATAAGTTCTAAAAGAAGGTATAAATCACATACTTCCCAAAAAAGAAGAAATTTTATAAAAAATTAAATAATTCGAAAATGAATTATAATAAAAAATTGACAACTCATATCCTAAAAATATACCCATAAAAATTATAAATAAAGATATCAACTTTATAAATGTTGATAAAACTAAAAAAGAAGGTGTTGTAAAAATTAATCATATTAAAAGACTACCAGAAAATATTGATATTATAACTAAAAAGATTATAGAAAAATTTATTAATTTATCTTCTGAATAATTTTGACAAGAATAAGAATTAGGATAAAGACTTATAGTATAATAAATTAAACGTACACTATAAGAAACTGTTAAACCTACAGAAATATATATAATTATATAAATAAAAATATTAGAACCTGTAAAAGTTGATATTTCCAAAATTAAATCCTTAGAATAAAACCCAGAAAGATATGGAAAACCACATAAAGAAAGATTTGAAATACAAAAACATGTAATTGTAAATGGAAGATGATAAGAAAGACCTCCCATGAAACGAATGTCTTGTGTATCATTTATAACATGAATAATTAATCCAGCACACAAAAAAAGTAAAGCTTTAAAAAAAGCATGTGTTAACAAATGAAAATATGATAAATAAGGAAAACCTAAAAAAAGAATACTTATTATTAAACCTAGCTGTCTTAAAGTAGATAAAGCAATAATTTTTTTCAAATCAAATTCAAAATTAGCTCCTAAGCCCGACATAAATATAGTTATTAAAGATAATATCAAAAAAAAATCACAATTAAACATATAAATTATTGAACTAAAACGAATTAAAAGATAAACTCCAGCAGTTACTAAAGTTGAAGAATGAACTAAAGCAGAAACAGGAGTTGGAGCTGCTATAGCAGCAGGTAATCAGGAAGAAAAAGGAATTTGTGCTCTTTTTGTAAAACCAGCTAAAATTAATAAGATAGTTAAATAAAATATTCACCAATCATAAATAAATAAATAATAAAAAAAATGTCAACTACCAAAATTTATTATTCAAGAAATTGATAAAAGAATTGCAACATCTCCAATACGATTTGTTAAAATAGTTAATATCCCGGCTCTATGTGATTTATAATTTTGAAAATAAATAACTAAACAATAAGAAACTAAACCTAAACCATCTCAACCAATTAAAATACTAATTAAATTTGGTCTTATAATAAGTATAAATATAGAAAAAATAAATATTAAAACTAAATACAAAAATCGAATTTTATTAAAATCTGAAATTATATAACTATGACTATATAAAATAACTATTGATGAAATAAAAAAAACACAACCTCTAAAAAGTAAAGATATTCAATCAAAAATTAAAGTTAAAGTAATTATTATTCTATTATAACTAATAAATTCTCAATCTAATAAAAAAATTTGATCAAAATATATAAAAAAAAGACCTAATAAGAATATTAATAATCCTAAAATAAATAAAAAAAATGATCTAATTATATAAAAAGAAGTATTTTTCAAAGTCTGAAATAATATTATACCTATAACACCACAAATTATTATTCTCATTAAACTATTCAAACATAATCAAACTATAAAAATATCAATTTTTAAAATTATAAAATTTAAAGGAAAACAATGAAAAAAAAGTAATATATATTCACGTAAATTAATATTAAAAATAGATTTTAAACCAGAATACAAAGAACCATGTTGAGTATTAGAATATAAATAAATTCTATAACAACATCTTAAAAATGAACCTCAAAATAAAAAAAAGAAAGAATAATATGATCATCTTATAACACTATTAATAATAAAAATTTCCCCTAATAGGTTTAAAGTTATAGGTCTAGCTATATTATTGGCACAAAATAAAAATCAAAAAAAAGATAATCTAGGTATTAAACTAATCATCCCTTTATTAAAATAGAATCTACGACTATTTGAACGTTCATAAATTAAATTTGCCAAACAAAATAAGCCCGAAGAACAAAGACCATGACCAATTATTAAAATAAGAGAACCTAATATACCTAAATTATTTATTGAAAAAATACCACAAATTACTAAAGCCATATGTCTCACAGATGAATAAGCAATTAAAGATTTTATGTCAACCTGAAACATACAAATAAAACCAATTACTATTATACCAAATAAACTTAATCTAATAAAAAAAACATTATTAATTATAAAAACCCCTTCAATAAAATTTAAAACACGTATTAATCCATATCCTCCTAATTTTAAAAGAATACCAGCCAAAATCATAGAACCTGAAATAGGAGCTTCTACATGAGCTTTGGGTAACCAAAAATGAAAAAAAATTATAGGTATTTTAATTAAAAAAGCCAAAATTAAACCTAAATATAAATAAAAATTATAATTAACTATAATCAAAGGATAAAATATATTATAACAAGAATTATTAATATAAAAAATTGATAATAAAAGAGGTAAAGAACCAAAAAGAGTATAAAAAAGTAAATAAAATCCAGAAGAAAGACGTTCAGGTTGATACCCTCAACCAAAAATTAATAAAAGAGTTGGAATTAAGCTAGACTCAAAAAAAACATAAAATAAAAAAATATTTTGAGTTGAAAAAGAAAGAATTAAAAAAAGTAATAAAAAAATTACAACTAAAATAAAATAATTTGATGAACTTGAAAAACTAATTTTATATCTAGCCAAAATTATTAATATTCTAATTCAAATACTTAAATAAATTAAAGAAGAAGAAAGAACATCTATTATAAAACCATATCTTAAAGAACCATAAAAAAAAGTAAATAGTCTTATATTTAAAAATAAAAATAAAGAAAGAAAAAAAGAACAAATTAAAATTATTCAATTATTTAAAAAACATAATGGGATCAAAAAAAAATAAAAAATTAATATTTTTATCATATTAAACTTCTAATATTTATTAAATTATCATTACCATGACAACGAATTATTGACACAAGTACCGAAAGACCTAAAACTCCTTCACAAACAGAAAAGGTTAAAAAAAAAATAATAAAATAATATTCTCTTAAGTATCTATAAAGAAAAAAAAAGAAAGAAAAAAAAATCACAACAACTAAATATTCCAATCTTAATAAAGTTAATAATAAATGTTTACGAGAAGAACATAAAATTACCAAACCACATAAAAATATATACCAAAAAATTAAATAATTTAATAAAATAAGTTTTAATAGTTTAAAAAAAATAATGATCTTGTAAATCATAGATAGAAAATTCTTTAAAACTTCAGCAAGAGAATAATAAATCCTTACTTTAATCCCCAAAATTAATATTTTAAATAAAATACTCGCTGATTATGAAAATAATTTTTACGATTATAATTATGATATCAACAACCATAATAATATTAAAACATCCTTTAAGAATAGGATTTAACCTAATTTTGATCACTTTTACATCATCGATTACAATAAGAATATGAATAAAATACACATGATATTCTTACATTTTAGTTTTAGTAATGTTAGGAGGAATATTAGTATTATTTATATATATAGCTAGAATCGCTTCAAACGAAATTATAAAATTCTCATTTAAAACTATAATCATAATAATAATTTCTATTATAATTGCTATAATTTTATTAAATGAAGAAATACTATCATATAATAGAATTATTATTCAAACTATAGATGGACAACAAAATATATCTATAATAAAATTATTTAACTCAAAAAGATCATATATTACAATTATAATAGCTTTATATTTATTAATGACGATAATTTATGTTATCTTTATTACAAATACATTTGAAGGACCAATACGAAAGAAAAATTATGAAAAAACCAATTCGTAAATCTCATCCTATAATTAAAATTATAAATTCTTCATTATTTGATTTACCAACCCCATCATCAATTTCAATTTGATGAAACTTTGGTTCACTTTTAGGAATGTGTTTAATTATTCAAATCTTAACGGGTGTTTTTTTAGCTATACATTATACGGCTGATATTAACATCGCATTTGATAGAGTAATTCATATTACACGAGATGTAAATTCAGGATGAATATTACGAAATATACATGCCAACGGAGCATCAATATTTTTTATTTGTTTATATTTACACATTGGACGAGGGATATATTATGGATCTTATAAATTATTTATAACATGAAGAGTAGGTGTAATTATATTATTTATTATTATAGCAACAGCCTTTTTAGGATATGTATTACCATGAGGACAAATATCTTTCTGAGGGGCTACAGTAATTACTAACTTAATATCAGCTATTCCATATTTAGGAAATGAAATTGTAAAATGATTATGAGGTGGGTTCTCAATTGATAATGCCACATTAACTCGATTTTTTACATTACACTTTTTATTACCATTCATTCTAGCAGGAATAACAATAATTCATTTATTATTTCTTCATCAAACAGGATCTAATAACCCAACAGGTATTAATAGAAATTATGACAAAATACCTTTTCATCCTTACTTCTCAATTAAGGATATTATAGGTATACTAATTGCATTATATTTATTTTTAATAATTAATTTATTAGAACCTCGATTATTAGGTGATCCTGAAAACTTTATCCCAGCAAATCCTTTAGTTACTCCAATTCATATTCAACCAGAATGATATTTTCTTTTTGCATATGCAATTTTACGTTCAATTCCTAATAAACTAGGTGGTGTTGTAGCTATAATTTTATCTATTCTTATAATAATAATTATTCCTTTAACATCAAAAAATAAATTTCAAAGAAATATATTTTATCCTATTAATCAAATAATATTCTGATCTTTCTTTACCATGGTACTTTTATTAACATGAATTGGGGCACGACCCGCCGAAGAACCATTTATCACAACAGGACAAATTATTACAACTTTATATTTTATATATTTTATCATTAACCCAATTATATTAAAAATATGAGATAAATTAACAGATTAGTTGACTAAGCTTTAGACAAGCGTATATTTTGAAAATATAAAAAAGAAGTTCAATTCTTCTATCAACTTAACCTATAATAATGATTATAAATACTCAAATATAAAAGTAATAAAACCTATATAAAAAATAAAATAATTTAAAGAAATTGGTAAAAAAACCCTTCAAGTTAAATATATTAATTTATCATAACGAAAACGAGGTAAAGTTCCTCGAACTCAAATTACTAAAAAAATAATAAATACTAATTTAAAAAAAAATAATAAAGAATTTAAATCACAACCTAAAAAGAAAATAACAGTTAATAAACTTATAAAAATAATATTTATATATTCTGATAAAAAAATAAAAGCAAAACCCCCTCTTCTATATTCAACATTAAATCCAGAAACTAATTCTGATTCACCTTCGGCGAAATCAAATGGTGAACGATTTACTTCAGCCAGAAAAGAGGAAACTCAACAAAAAAATAAAGGAAAAGAAAAAAATATAAATCAAATATAATTTTGAAAAAAAGAAAATAAAATTAAATCAAAACCATAAACAAATAAAATTAAACATAATAAAATTATAGATATTCTTACTTCATAAGAA